ATTAAAAATAAGCTAAATTAAGCTTTTGGGTTCATACCCCAAATATAAAGGAAACCCCTTTTTTTTAAAAATAAAGTGCCTGAAAAAGGATTATTCTGATAGGATAAATTATGTAATTATTTTACCTTTATTATATTTTATAGAATTAAACTATATCTAATAGTATCAAAAACTATTGTGCATCTTACACTAAAATATATAATATTTATATTAATTAGATTATTAATCTAATATTTGAATTTAATTTTCTATTTTAAATTTTTTTTAACTCTAATAAAATATTCTTTTTATTTATTATTATTATTAGTACTTTAATTTCTATTTCATCCAATTCATGAATTGGATGCTGAATTGGATTAGAAATTAACTTATTAAGATTTATTCCCCTAATTTCAAATTCAAAAAATTCCCTTTCCTCAGAAGCTTCTTTAAAATATTTTTTAACACAATCTATTGCCTCAATTAATTTTTTATTTTCTATTTTATTAAAAATAATTTTAATAAAAAATTTTGAAATTAATAATATAATTTCAATTATAATTAATTCTTCTTTATTAATAAAAATAGGTTCAGCCCCATTCCATTTTTGATTTCCAAATATTATTGAAGGATTATCATGATTAAATTGTTTTCTTTTATTATCATGACAAAAAATTTCTCCTATAATTATTTTATCATATTATTATAATAAAGATTTTTTAATTATTATTATTATTATAAATGCTATTATTGGAGCTATTGGAGGTTTAAATCAAACTTCTTTACGAAAATTAATAACTTTTTCTTCAATTAATAATTTAAGTTGAATAATTATAGCAATTTTAATTAGAGAAAATTTATGAATTTTTTATTTTTTATTTTATAGTTTCTTGATTAGAATTATATGTATATTATTTTATATATTAAATATATATTTTATTAATCAATTATTTATTATTAATATAAATTATATAATTAAAATTTCTTTATTAATTAATTTTTTTTCTTTAGGAGGTTTACCTCCATTTTTAGGATTTTTTCCAAAATGAATAATTATTAATTTTTTATTAAATAATAAATTAATTATTTTATCATTTATTATAATTATAATAAGACTAATTATATTATTTTTTTATATTCGAATTTCATTTTCTTCAATTTTAATTAATTATATAAAATTAAAATGATATAAAATTAATATTAAAAATAATTTTATAATTATTATTAATTTTTTTTCTTTAATTTCTATTTCAGGAATAATTTTTAGAACTTATATATACTTATAATTTTTTAAGGTTTTAAGTTAAATTAAACTAATAATCTTCAAAATTATTTATAAAGGAATATTTCTTTAAGCCTTAATATATTTTAAATATTCCTTAAAATTTGCAATTTTATATCATTATTGACTATAAGACCCAATTATTTATTAATAAAAGAGATAATTCTCGTTAATAAATTTACAATTTATCGCTTTTTACTCAGCCATTTTATTTTGCGAAAATGATTTTTTTCAACAAATCATAAAGATATTGGAACATTATATTTTATTTTTGGTATTTGATCAGGAATAGTTGGAACTTCTCTTAGATTATTAATTCGAGCTGAATTAGGAAATCCAGGATCATTAATTGGTGATGATCAAATTTATAATACTATTGTAACAGCACATGCTTTTATTATAATTTTTTTCATAGTTATACCAATTATAATTGGAGGATTTGGTAATTGATTAGTACCTTTAATATTAGGAGCCCCTGATATAGCTTTCCCCCGAATAAATAATATAAGATTTTGATTATTACCTCCTTCATTATCTCTTTTAATTTCAAGAAGAATTGTTGAAAATGGAGCTGGAACTGGATGAACTGTTTATCCTCCTTTATCTTCTAATATTGCTCACGGTGGAAGTTCTGTTGATCTTGCAATTTTTTCTCTTCATTTAGCAGGAATCTCATCTATTTTAGGAGCAATTAATTTTATTACTACAATTATTAATATACGCCCTAATGGTATATCTTTTGACCAAATACCATTATTTGTTTGAGCTGTAGGAATTACAGCTCTTCTTCTTTTACTTTCATTACCAGTTCTTGCAGGAGCAATTACTATATTATTAACTGATCGAAATTTAAATACATCTTTTTTTGATCCTGCTGGAGGAGGAGATCCTATTTTATATCAACATTTATTTTGATTTTTTGGTCATCCAGAAGTTTATATTTTAATTTTACCTGGATTTGGTATAATTTCCCATATTATTTCTCAAGAAAGAGGAAAAAAGGAAACTTTTGGAGTTTTAGGAATAATTTATGCTATAATAGCAATTGGTTTATTAGGATTTGTAGTATGAGCTCATCATATATTTACAGTTGGTATAGATATTGATACTCGAGCCTATTTTACATCTGCAACTATAATTATTGCAGTTCCAACAGGAATTAAAATTTTTAGTTGATTAGCTACTTTACATGGAACTCAAATTAATTATAGTCCTTCTATTATATGAAGTTTAGGATTTGTATTTTTATTTACTGTAGGGGGATTAACCGGAGTAATTTTAGCTAATTCTTCTATTGATATTACTTTACATGACACATATTATGTTGTTGCTCATTTTCATTACGTTCTTTCTATAGGAGCTGTATTTGCAATTTTAGGAGGTTTCATTCACTGATATCCTCTTTTTACTGGATTATCATTAAATTCCTATCTATTAAAAATTCAATTTTTTATTATATTTATTGGAGTTAATCTTACATTTTTTCCACAACATTTCTTAGGATTATCAGGAATACCACGACGATATTCAGATTATCCAGATACTTATATTTCTTGAAATATTATCTCTTCTTTAGGATCATATATTTCTTTATTAGCTATTATTTTTATATTAATTATTATTTGAGAATCTATATTAAATCAACGAATAATTTTATTCTCAATAAATATATCTTCTTCTATTGAATGATTTCAAAATCTTCCTCCTGCTGAACATTCTTATAATGAATTACCTATTTTAAGAAATTTCTAATATGGCAGATTATATGTAATGGATTTAAACCCCATTTATAAAGGTTTATCCTTTTTTTAGAAATGAGAACATGATCAAATATTAATCTTCAAAATGGAGCATCTCCTTTAATAGAACAAATTATTTTCTTTCATGATCATACACTTATTATTTTAATTATAATTACTATTTTAGTAGGTTATTTAATAATTAATTTATTTTTCAATAATTATACTAATCGATTTTTATTAGAAGGTCAAATAATTGAGTTAATCTGAACAATTCTTCCAGCTATTACTTTAATTTTTATTGCTTTACCTTCTCTTCGACTTTTATATCTTTTAGATGAACTAAATAATCCTTTAATTACTTTAAAAACAATTGGTCATCAATGATATTGAAGATATGAATATTCTGATTTTTCTAATATTCAATTTGATTCTTATATAATTACTTCTAATGAATTACCATTAAATAATTTTCGTTTATTAGATGTTGATAATCGTATTATTTTACCTATAAATAATCAAATTCGAATTTTAGTAACAGCAACTGATGTAATTCATTCTTGAACTATACCTTCTCTTGGAGTTAAAGTAGATGCTAATCCAGGTCGTCTTAATCAAACTAATTTTTATATTAATCGTCCAGGAATTTTTTATGGACAATGTTCAGAAATTTGTGGAGCTAATCATAGTTTTATACCTATTGTAATTGAAAGTATTTCAATTAAAAATTTTATTAATTGAATTAATAATTACTCATTAGATGACTGAAAGCAAGTACTGGTCTCTTAAACCATTTTATAGTAAATTAGCAATTACTTCTAATGATAATATAAAGAATTAGTTAAAATTTATAACATAAATATGTCAAATTTAAATTATTATTTTAAATAATATTCTTTTATTCCTCAAATAATACCTATTAATTGAATTTTTTCACTATTATTATTTATTTTAATTTTTATTTTATTTAATATTATAAATTATTATATTTATAATCTTAATATTAATAAAAAAATTTCTTCAAAAATAATTAAAATAAAAAATTTAAATTGAAAATGATAAGTAATTTATTTTCAATTTTTGATCCTACAACTAATATTTTTAATTTACAAATTAATTGAATTAGAACTATTTTAGGATTAATATTTATTCCATATTCATTTTGATTAATTCCTAATCGTCATTTTGTTTTTTGAAATTTTATTCTTTCTAAACTTCATAATGAATTTAAAATCTTATTAGGAAAAAATAGATTTAATGGATCAACTTTTATTTTTATTTCAATATTTTCTTTTATTATATTTAATAATTTTTTAGGATTATTTCCTTATATTTTTACAAGAACTAGTCACTTAACTTTATCATTAACAATTTCTTTACCTCTATGATTAAGTTTTATATTATATGGTTGAATTAATAATTCCCAACATATATTTGCTCATTTAATTCCTCAAGGAACACCTAATATTTTAATACCTTTTATAGTAATAATTGAAACTATTAGAAATATTATTCGACCAGGAACTCTAGCTGTACGATTAACTGCTAATATAATTGCTGGACATTTATTAATAACATTATTAAGAAGTACTGGAACTAATTCTTCTATTTTTTTTATTTTTATTTTAATATTTATTCAAATTTTACTTTTAATTTTAGAATCAGCAGTTGCTGTAATTCAATCTTATGTTATTTCTATTTTAAGAACTTTATATTCTAGAGAAGTTAATTAATGACAATAAATTTTAATCATCCATATCATTTAGTAGATTATAGACCTTGACCTTTAACAGGAGCTATTGGAACTTTAACATTAGTTTCTGGTTTAGTTAAATGATTTCATAATTTTAATATAAATTTATTAATTTTAGGATATATTATTACTTTATTAACAATATATCAATGATGACGAGATATCTGTCGAGAAAGAACTTTACAAGGTAAACATACAACTTTAGTTATAAAAGGATTACGATGAGGAATAATTTTATTTATTATTTCAGAAGTATTTTTTTTTATTTCATTTTTTTGAGCTTTTTTTCATAGAAGTCTTGCTCCTAATATCGAAATTGGAACTAATTGACCACCTATAAGAATTATACCATTTAATCCATTTCAAATTCCTTTATTAAATACTATTATCCTAATTACCTCAGGGGTAACTATTACATGAGCTCATCATGCTTTAATAGAAAATAATTATTCTCAAACTTTACAAGGATTATTAATTACAATTATTTTAGGTATTTATTTTACTATTTTACAAGCTTATGAATATTTTGAAGCTCCATTTACTATTGCTGATAGAATTTATGGATCAACATTTTTTATAGCAACTGGATTTCATGGATTACATGTTATTATTGGAACTTCTTTTTTATTAGTATGTTTAATTCGACATTTAAATTATCATTTTTCTAATAATCATCATTTTGGATTTGAAGCAGCAGCTTGATATTGACATTTTGTTGATGTAGTTTGATTATTCCTTTATATTTCTATTTACTGATGAGGAAATTAATTATTTATATAATATATTTAGTATATTTGATTTCCAATCAAAAAGTTTAATAATTTAATTTTAATATAAATAATTATTTTAATAATTTTTATCTCTATTATTTTTATTTTAATTGCTAATATTATAATATTCATATCAATTATTCTTTCAAAAAAATCTTTTATAGACCGAGAAAAATGTTCTCCATTTGAATGTGGATTTGATCCTAAATCATCTGCACGTATTCCATTTTCTCTTCATTTTTTTTTAATTACAGTAATTTTTTTAATTTTTGATGTAGAAATTGCATTAATTTTTCCTATTATTCCCTTATTTAAAAGAGTTAATTTTATTATTTGATCAAAAATTAGAATTTTCTTTTTTTTAATTCTTCTTATTGGACTTTATCATGAATGAAATCAAAATATATTAAATTGAATTAATTAATAAATTAATTTTTTTTTCTTAAAACCAGGATTATAGTTTAATTAAAACATTTGATTTGCATTCAAAAAATATTGAAATTATTAATTTATCTTAAATAAGAAGCAATATTGCATTTAATTTCGACTTAAAAGATAGAGTATATTAACTCCTTATTTATTTAATTGAAACCAAATTAGAGGTATATCACTGTTAATGATAAAATTGAATTAATATTATTCCAATTAAAGAAATATAAAGATTAAAATTAAGCTGCTAACTTAATTTTTAGTGGTTAAATTCCATTAATATTTCTTAAATTTATATAGTTTAAAAAAACATTACATTTTCATTGTAAAAATAAAATATTAAATTTTTATAAATAAATATTTATTTAAAAATTTTCTTAATTTCCTTAATATCTTCAATATTATGCTCTAATTATAAGCTATTTAAATAAATAAATATAAATAATATAAATATACAAATTATTATTCATAAAATAAATCTAAATAAATAAATTTTATAATTATTTATTTGATAAAAATAATAAAAAATAGAATAATTTTTTAATACATAAAAAATACCTTGACCACTATATTTTTCTCTTCAACCCATATCAATATTTTTTAATAAATTTTTTCCAAAATTTAAAAAAATAAAATTTAAACCATATGTAGATAAATTTGGTATAAATCATATTAAAGATAAAAAACCTCTTAAATTATAAGTTATAATAAATTTATTAATTGAATTAATATTTATATTTCTAATTAAATAACCTATTATTCCTCCTATAATTATAACATATAATACTATAAATTTTATATTTAATGATAAATAAATTATATAGGGGTATGAAAAAATTATTCATCTTAAAAATCTCCCTCTAACTACTCTTATAAATAATAATATAAATATTCTAATTAATATAATATAATCTTCATCATATAAATTATAAATTCTAATTAAATTATAATCATTTACTATTAAATATATAATTAAACGAATTCTATAAAATATAGTTAACCCTGTAGAAATATAATATAATAAATAAATAAATAAATTTAAATTTCTTAATCTAACAATTTCTAAAATTAAATCCTTAGAATAAAATCCTGATAAAAAAGGAATACCACATAAAGCTATATTTGAAATATTTATACATAAAGAAGTTAAAGGAATAAACATACTAATTCCTCCTATATAACGAATATCTTGAGTATTATTTATTATATGAATAATTACTCCCGCACATATAAATAATAATGCTTTAAATATAGCATGAGTTAATAAATGATAAAAAGCTAAATCAGGAAATCCTATTCTTAATATACTTATTATTAATCCTAATTGTCTTAAAGTAGATAAAGCAATAATTTTTTTTAAATCAAATTCATAATTAGCAGAAATCCCCGCTATTAATATAGTTAAACTTGATAATATTAATAAAATTTTAAAAAAAAATATATCAACTATTAAAACATTAAATCGAATTAATAAATAAACACCAGCAGTTACTAAAGTAGAAGAATGAACTAAAGCTGAAACTGGAGTTGGAGCTGCTATAGCAGCTGGTAATCAAGATCTAAAAGGAATTTGAGCACTTTTAGTTATAGCTGCTATAATAATTAATATACTTACTATAAATATTTCAAAATCATTTTTTATAAAATTTAAATAAAAAATATAATTTCATCTCCCATAATTTATTATTCAAGAAATAACTATTAAAATACAAACATCACCAATTCGATTAGATAATGCTGTTAATATTCCAGCATTAAAAGATTTAATATTTTGATAATAAATTACTAAACAATAAGATACTAAACCTAACCCATCTCAACCTAATAAAATTCTAATAATATTAGGACTAATAATTAATAAAATTATTGAAAATACAAATATTAAAACTAAAATAATAAATCGATTTAAATTTAATTCAGAACTTATATAACTTTTTCTATAATTAATAACTGAAGATGAAATTAAAGAAACAAATATTATAAATAATAAAGATATCCAATCTAATAAAATTGATATAATAATTCTTATTGAACTAAAAGTTATAATCTCTCACTCAAAAAAAATAACTATATCATTTATAATAAAATAAATTATAAAAAAAAAATTTATTATTCTAAAAAAAAATAAAAAAAAACTTCTAATAAAACATAAAGAATTTTTTATAAAAATAACTTAAAATGAAAATTTCATATTTTTGATACCACAAATCAATATTTTTTTTTAAATTATTTAAGTAAAATCAAATTATTCTATAATCAATTTTTAATACAAATATATTTAAAGGTAATCAATGTAATATTAATATTAAATATTCTCGAGAAACTCCTATATAAAATCTATATATCCCTAAATAATATTTTCCATGTTGAGAATAAGAAAATAAATATAATCTATATCCTGCTCTAAAAAATGAAATTATAACTAATATAATTATAGTTAATCAAGATCATCTAACTAATCTATTAATTAAACTAATTTCCCCTATTAAATTTAATGAGGGAGGGGCTGCTATATTAGAGGATAATAATAAAAATCATCATAATCTTATAGAAGGTATAAAATTTATTATACCCTTATTAATTAATAATCTTCGTCTATGTAATCGTTCATAATTAATATTTGCTAAACAAAATATTCCTGAAGAACATAAACCATGGCCAATTATTAAAATATATGAACCAATAAACCCCCAATAATTTATTGTTATTAATCCTCTAATTACTATTCCTATATGAGCAACAGATGAATAAGCAATTAATGATTTTATATCTACTTGACAAAAACACTTTAATCTAATATAAAATCCCCCAATTAATCTAATAATAATTCAAATATAATTAAATTTTAAATTAATTTTTTCTATAAAAATTAAAATTCGTAAAAGTCCATATCCCCCTAATTTTAATATGATTCCTGCTAAAATTATTGAACCAGATACTGGAGCTTCTACATGAGCTTTAGGTAATCATAAATGAACAAAATATATTGGTATTTTTACTAAAAAAGCTAAAATTATAGATAAATATAATAAAAATATATTTGTATTAAAAAATTTTAATATATATATTATGATACAATTTTTTTCAACAAAAATATAAAAAATTCCTAATAATAAAGGTAAAGAAACAAATAAAGTATAAAATAATAAATATATACCAGCTTGAATACGCTCAGGTTGATATCCCCATCCAATAATTAATAATAAAGTAGGAATTAATCTACCCTCAAAAAATAAATAAAATATAAATAAATTTAATGTACTAAAAGTTAAATATAATATTATTAATAAAAAAATAATATTTAATAAAAAAAAATTTATATAAAATTTTAATTTATATAATCTTTCTCTTGCTATAATTATTAATACACAAATTCAAATTCTTAATAAAATTAAACCATAAGAAATAATATCACAACCTATTATAAATCTTAAATTTCTAATTATATTAAAATTAATATTTAAATTTATAAATATAAATATTATTAAAAATAAAATTATTTGAACCAATCAAAATATACTTTTTATAAAACATAAAGGAATTATAAATATTATTATAATTAAAAATTTTATCATTATAATAAATTAAATCTTTGAAAATAATCATTCCCATAAGTTCGAATTATTGACACCAAAATTGACAATCCTAAAGCTCCTTCACAAACTGAAAAAACTAAAAAAACTATTAATATATATATATCATACTCAATTTTTAATAAAAAAATTAATAATAAAAAAAAAATTCTTAATACAATAAATTCTAATCTTATTAAAACAATTAATAAATGTTTATATTTTGATACAAAAATTATATTACCTAAAATAAATATAATAATACAAATTAATAATATATTTATCATTAATTGTTTTTATAGTTTAACTTAAAACATTGGTCTTGTAAACCAAAAATAAGATTTTTCTTTTAAAACTTCAAAGAAAAAGATTTATCTTTATCAATAATCTCCAAAATTATCATTTTATTTAAACTATTCTTTGAAATTATAAAAATATTTTTATCTTTATTATTAATTATATTTTCTTTTATTATATTTTTTTTAAAACATCCTCTAACTATAGGATTAATAATTTTAATTCAAACTCTTTTAGTTTGTTTATTATCTGGAATATTAATAAAAACTTATTGATTTTCATATATTTTATTTTTAACATTCTTAGGAGGATTATTAGTATTATTTATTTATGTTTCTAGAATCGCATCAAATGAACTTTTTAAAATTTCTCCTATATTTAAAATTTTATTTACTTTAAGAATTTTTTTTATTATAATTATAAGAATAATATTTATAAATGATATTTCTTGATTAAATTTTAACTTTAATTCTGAAATAATAAATTTTTTAAATTTTTCATTTTTTAATAATGAAAATAAAATCAATTTATCAAAATTATATAATAACCAAACTTATTTTCTTATATTAATAATAATAATTTATTTATTTATTACATTAGTAGCAGTAGTAAAAATTACAAATATTTTTTTTGGCCCTCTTCGATCTAATATTTAAAAAATAAATGATAAACAAATTTAAATTTATTATAAAAACTCATCCTATTTTAAAAATTATTAATAGATCTTTAATTGATCTTCCTTCTCCATCAAACATTTCAGCATGATGAAATTTTGGATCCTTATTAGGATTATGCTTAATAACTCAAATTTTAACTGGTTTATTCCTTACCATATATTATACTGCAAATATTGAATTAGCTTTTTATAGAGTAAATTATATTTGTCGAAATGTAAATTATGGATGATTAATTCGAACTATTCATGCCAATGGAGCATCTTTCTTTTTTATCTGTATTTATTTCCATATTGGACGAGGAATTTACTATGAATCATTTAATCTATTATATACTTGAATAGTAGGAGTTATTATTTTATTTTTATTAATAGCAACAGCTTTTATAGGATATGTATTACCTTGGGGACAAATATCTTTTTGAGGAGCTACTGTAATTACTAATTTATTATCAGCAATTCCATACTTAGGAACTATATTAGTAAATTGAATTTGAGGGGGATTTGCTGTTGATAATGCAACATTAACTCGATTTTATACATTTCATTTTTTACTTCCTTTTATTATTACAATAATAGTAATAATTCATTTATTATTTCTTCATCAAACAGGATCTAATAATCCTTTAGGAATTAATAGAAATATAGATAAAATTCCTTTTCATCCATTTTTTACTTATAAAGACATAATTGGTTTTATTATTATATTATTTTTATTAATTATTTTAACTTTAACTAATCCTTATTTATTAGGAGATCCTGATAATTTTATTCCTGCTAATCCTTTAGTAACTCCAATTCACATTCAACCAGAATGATATTTTTTATTTGCTTATGCAATTTTACGATCAATTCCAAATAAATTAGGAGGAGTTATTGCTTTATTCATATCTATTATAATCTTAATAATTTTACCATTTACATTTAATAAAAAAATTCAAGGTATTCAATTTTATCCTCTTAATCAAATAATATTTTGATTTATAACAATTACCGTAATTCTATTAACTTGAATTGGAACCCGACCAGTAGAAGAACCTTATATTATTACAGGACAAATTCTAACCAGATTATATTTTTCATATTTTATTTTTAATCCAATAATTAATAAATATTGAGATAATTTAATTTTTAAATAAATAAATTAATGAGCTTGTATATAAGCATTTGTTTTGAAAACATAAGAAAGAATTTTTATTCTATTAATTTATACTAAAAAAAATTAAATTTATATTAAAAATACTTTAATACCTAAAAAAAACAATAAAAAATTTAATGAAATAGGTAAATAACTTTTTCAAGCTAAATATATTAACTTATCATAACGATATCGAGGTAATGTACCCCGTACTCAAATAAATAAAAATCTTATTAATCTAATTTTTATATAAAAAAAAAAATTTAAATTATAACCCCCTAAAAAAATTAAAACAAATAATAAACTTATAAATAAAATTCTTGAATATTCTGCTAAAAAAATCATAGCAAATCCTCCTCTTCTATATTCAATATTAAATCCTGAAACTAATTCTCTTTCTCCTTCTGCAAAATCAAATGGAGTTCGATTAGTCTCTGCTAATCTTGAAGAAAATCAACATAATCCTAAAGGAATTATAAAAAAAATAAATCATATTAAATTTTGATATTCTCTAAAACTAAATAAATTTAATCTTATAATTATAATAATTCTTGATATTATAATTAAAGCTAATCTTACTTCATAAGAAATTGTTTGAGCAACAGCTCGTAGACCTCCTAATAATGCATAATTAGAATTAGAAGATCAACCTGCTACTATTACTGTATAAACTCCTATTCTTGTACAACATAAAAAAAATAATAACCCTAAATTAAATCTAATTAAATTAAAATAATAAGGAATTATTATTCAAATTAATAAAGATAAAATAAATCTAATTACTGGAGAAAAATAATAACTTAAATAATTTGAAAATCTTGGATAAGTTTGTTCTTTATTAAATAATTTAATAGCATCAGAAAAAGGTTGTAAAATTCCCATTAAACCCAATTTATTAGGACCTTTACGAATTTGAATATAACCTAAAACTTTTCGCTCTAATAATGTTAAAAAAGCAACACCAATTAAAACTCCTAAAATTAAAATTAAACTCCCTAAAAAAATTAAATATAAATCTATAATAAACACTACTATCTATATAATAAATTTATATATTTATGATTTCTAAAACCATTACATTTTTCTGCCAAAATAGTTTTATAATTTTAAAAAATTATTAATTATATTCAATTTATAATAAAACTATTTTTAATATTTATTCCTTTCGTACTAAAATATTTTATTTTTTTAAAGATAGAAACCAACCTGGCTTACACCGGTTTGAACTCAGATCATGTAAGATTTTAATGATCGAACAGATCAAAATTTTAAACTTTTACATTTAAATTTTATCTTAATCCAACATCGAGGTCGCAAACTTTTTTTCTTATTTGAACTAAAAAAAAAAATTACGCTGTTATCCCTAAGGTAATTTTTTCTTATAATCAAAAATTTTGGATCTTTTAATCACTTATATATGTTAAATTTTAAAAAAAGTTAATTAAATTTTTCTATCACCCCAATAAAATAATTTTAATAAATTAAATTTATTAAATTTTATAAATAATTTTAATTTTTAAAATTATAAAACTCTATAGGGTCTTCTCGTCTTTTAAAATTATTTTAGCTTTTTTACTAAAAAATTAAATTATATTTAATAATTTAGAGACACTATATATTTCATCCAATCTTTCATACAAGTCACCAATTAAGAGACTAATGATTATGCTACCTTTGTACAGTCAATATACTGCAGCCCTTTAATATAAAATCAGTGGGCAGATTAGACTTTAAATTATTTACAAAAAGACATGTTTTTGATAAACAAGTGAATATAAAATTTTGCCGAATTCCTTTTAATTAATTATCAAATTTTTAATTAAATTAAATATATATATATATATATATTTAAATATTTATATACTAATTTTATCATTATAACAAAATTTTTTTAATTAAAAAATTTTTTTTTATATAAAATTAAATAAAATTAAAATTTTTATTTTACAAAAATTATTTATAATAAAATATAATTTATAAACAATATAAATTCTAAAAATTTTTTTATTAAAAAAAAATATTATAACTATTTAATTTAAAGCTTATCCCTTAAAATATTAAATTTAAATATATAATTTTTTTTTTAAAAAAAAATTATATATATTTAAATTCAAAATTAAATTTTTTTCTAAAAAAACTAGATATATTTAAAAACGATTAACATTTCATTACAAATTAATTATTAAAAATATTTTTGCTACAATAACTTTCTTAATTAATTAACTCTTCTAAATTCGAAAAAATTTAACTTATAAATAAATTATTAATAAACTCTGATACACAAGATACAATAAATTAAAATTACTTTTAATTAAATTTATTTTAAATTTTATTTCAATTTTCTTTTTCAATACTAATTCTCTATAAAAATATTAATTTTTTCTATAAAAAATACTATAACTTCCCCTAACTATAAAAATATTTTTATTATTTCCCCAATTATTAAATTTTCCCCTCAAACTAATTAATTCTTAATATCTTTTCAATGTAAATGAAATACTTTTATTCAAGCTCTAATTTGAATCTTTCTAGAAACACTTTCCAGTATCTCTACTTTGTTACGACTTATTTCAATTTATTTATGAAAGCGACGGGCAATATGTACATATTTTAATTTTTAATCATTTTAATAAACTAAATAAAATTACTTTTAAATCCACTTTTAATTAATTTTTACAAATTAATATCCATTTAAATTAATTTATTGTAATCCATTATATTCTTAATTATTACCTGCATCTTGATTTGATCTAATTTTTAATTATTAATTTTAAAATATTATTATTATTTAAAAATATTTTTATAACAACGATATACAAAATTATAAATTAAGTAAATTTATTCGTGGATTATCAATTATTAAACAGATTCCTCTAAATGAACTAAAATACCGCCAAATTATTTAAGTTTAAATATATTAATATTTATTATTTTAGTATTATTTATTTAAGTTTTTAATAATAGGGTATCTAATCCTAGTTTATAAATAAAATTTATTAATTTCAAAAAAAAAAATAATTTAATTAAATTAAAATTTCACTTAATAATTTAATATTTAATATAATTTTACTATTTTTAATTAATTTACTAATAAAATTTATTTTAATTTTTGTATAACCGCAACTGCTGGCACAAAATTTGTTATTAATTTTAATATCACTAAATCTTAATTTCTTAAATATATTTAAAATTAATTACTATTATTTAAATCTAACAATTTTTAAAATAATTAAAAATCTATACTATAATTTATATGTAAAATATATTCATAATAAATTTATAAAATTATAAAATTTTTATTTATATATACATATTTTTATATAGATTTTTTTTTTTTTTTTTTATATTAAAATATTTAATATAAATTATTAAATTATTAATATTTTCTTTCCCCCTATTTCATAATATAATTTTAAAAATATAATTTATATTATTTTTTAAAATTCATTTAAATAATAATTTATTTATATATTTTATATTAATTTAAGTAAAATTTAATATATTAATATATTATATTAATTAATTAAAAATAATAATATATTATTATTATATTAATTAATTAAATAATATATATATATATATATATACGTACATATAATATAATATTCAGTTTAATATTTATCCCATAATTAATATTTTTATATTAAAAAAAA